ACGACGAATTTCTAGAATATGAACAACAATTTGAAGACCCCAACGACACGGAATCGAAATCCGACTCGGAATCGAAATCGGAATCGAAATCTGAATCCAAATCGGAATCCAAATTGGAATCGAAATCTGAATCGAAATCTGAATCCAAATCCGAATCGAAATCCGAATCGAAATCGGAATCGAAATCGGAATCGAAATCTGAATCGAAATCCGAATTGAAATTGAAATCGGAATCCAAATCGGAATCGGAATCGGAATCGAAATCTGAATCGAAATCCGAATCGGACTCGGAATCCGAACCGGATCTAACAGAGGGCTTTGAAATTCGCTCAAGATTTTTCAAAATTGAAACGATTTTTATTCCTAAGGAAAAATTCGAAGATGAAGATGAAAAAAAAAATGAAGATGAAAAAAAAAATGAAAATGAAGATGAAAAAAAAAATGAAGATGAAAAAAAAAAAAAATATGAAAAAAAAAATGAAAATGAAGATGAAAAAAAAAAAAAATATGAAGATGAAAATGCAAAAAAACAAGCACAAGAAAAAAAAAAAAAGGAAGATGAAGCTGAAAGCAGATCCTCTAATTCTACAAAGAAAGGTAGAATAAAAACAAGAGAGGGTATGGTGGGAATACCCTTGTTACGTTATTTGCCCGAATCGGACTTTCGGCGGGAACTAATTAAAGGTTCTCTGCGCTCTCAAAGGCGTAAAATTGGAGTTTGGCAACTGTATCAAGCAAACGCGCACTCTCCCCTTTTTTTGGATAGAATCAAAGCATTCCCTTACCTACCGGTTCAAATATTGGATCTATTCGAAACTTTTACAATTTATTTTAATGTTTGGCCAGGCAAGACGAGTCCAAAAGCCAAAAAGTTGAGCGATAGGCACGAAAAAGTATCCAAAAGAAACGAGGAAGAATCGCGGATACTCGTAGCGCGGCTATGGGAGGATATCCCAGGTGGGCACCTAATAAGGGGATCTGCGTTAATAACTCAATCTTTTTTTAGAAAATATATTCTATTGCCTTCATTGATAATAGCCAAAAATATTGGACGTATGTTATTATTTCAACCTCCTGAATGGTTTGAGGATCTAAAGGAATGGAACCAAGAAATGCATATTAAATGTACCACTGATGGTATCCAAATATCGGAAACAGAATTCCCAGCGGATTGGTGGGAAGACGGTATGCAGATAAAAATATTATTTCCTTTCTCCCTGAAACCTTGGCACAAAGATAAACTAGGACCCTCTGATATAGCTGATTTTGATCTAAATGATAAAAATTTAATACCAATTGAAAAAACTGATTCTTGTTTTTTAACAGTTTGGGGACTGCAAACTGAGGTTCCTTTTGGTTCTCCCACATCCCTATTTACAGAAAGAAATTCTTTTTTTGAACCCATTTTTGAGGAACTAGAAAAAACAATTGTAAAATGGAAAAGATCGTATTTAGAAATAGAAAGAATACTAACAAAATTAATACTAGAAAAATTCAACCCAATTTTTAGCTTAATAAAAGTTAGCTTAATAAAAGTAGCAAAATCGAATGCAATTAAAAACGAAAAAGATTATAGAACCAGCAATAAAATAATTGATGAATCATTTAGTCTTCTATTTGAATCTGAAAATTGGAAAAATTATTCACTGACAAAAAAGAAGGATCTAACAAGTAGAACAAGCACAATTCGAAATCAAATAGAAAAAATACGAAATCAAATAGAAAAAATTACAAAAGAAAAAAACAAAATAACCCCATCCGGGGTATATATTAATCCTACCGAAAAAGGATATCTTGCTAAAAGATTCGAATCGACAACAAATATTTGGCAAATATTAAAAAGAAGAAATGTTCGATTAATCTCTCAATTAGATTGTTTTCTAAATATTTTCCTTGAAAAAATATACATAGATATTTTTTTATCTATTATTAATATTTCGAGACTCAATATACAATTTCTTCTTGAATCGATAAAAAGAATGCCAGCTAAGCCCATTAATGAAACAAATCAAGAAAAGCTTAATAGAAAAAATAAAAATATAATTAACTTTATTTCAACTCTAAAAAAACCAATTAATAGTCTTAGAAATAGTAAAAATTTACATAGTTTTTATGACTTATCCTATTTCTCACAAGCATATGTATTTTATAAATTATCACAAAGCCGAGTTAGTACCAAATTACGATCTTTTTTTCAATATCACGGAATGTCTTTTTTTATTAAGGCTGAAATAAAAGATTACTTTGAAAGACAAGGAATACTTCATTCTAAATTAAGTCATAAGAAACTCCCGAATTCTGAAATGAATGAATGGAAAAATTGGTTGTTAATGGGACATTCATCTCGTATTAAATGGTATAAATTAATACTCCAAAAGTGGAGAAATAGACGTCATAAAAATAAAAATTCCAAGTGGGATAATGAAAAAACTAATTTTGAAAAAACCTCTAGATATGATCTTTTATCATATAAATCTATTAATTTGAATTATGAAAATAAGAGGGACTCATCTATTTATAAATCAAGCGCGCAAGACCAATTAAAAAAGAACAAAGATATTTTTTATAAATCCAACACGCATAAATATAATATGTCTGATATATCTATATTGAGAAGTATCCCTACTAAAAACTTTTCGGATATTGAGTATTTCAATTTTAGATATGCAGAAATCAATCCCGATAGAAAATATTTGGATCGTAAAAATTTAGTTCTTGATTTTAGATACGAAATTAGAATGGAGTCCTACATCGAACTGGATGCGGCGAGTAATGAAAATGCTCAGATTGATACTAACTATTATGAAATTATTAAAAAATTTGATAATAAAGAACTTCTTTATCTTACGCTTTCACAAAAATTCCAACCCAATTTAGCAAAATCCCGAAAAGATTTTTTTAATTGGCTGGGACCGAATAAAGAAATACTAAATGGTCCTCGACCAGATCTGGGATCTTGGTTCTTCCCCGAATTTGTCCTAACTTATAATCTATATAAAACAAAACCGTGGGTTATACCAAGTCAAAAGCTTCTGTTAAATTTGAATCTAGATAAAAATGGTCTTATTGAAAATAGTGAAAAGAAAAACATCGAAGAAAACCAAAAACAAAAAGGGGAATCCGTTTCAAATAAAAAAATAAAGAATCAAAATAAAAAAGACGAAAAAGACGAAAAAGCTAAAAAAGACGAAAAAGACGAAAAAGCTAAAAAAGACGAAAAAGCTAAAAAAGAAAACGAATCCAAAAGGGATCTTACATCAAATGTAAAAAAAAAAGGGAATGCCAAATCTTCAAGAAAGAACAAAAAAGATATTCAAGATCCGGTACCGGTACTTGAAAAAAGAAAAAAGGAAAAGAAAAGTGAACTAGAAATAGACATAGAAACAAGGCAAAAACGTTTTGTAATTTCTCAACTGGTCTTGAACCATGATTGGTTTGAAACACAGATGACTAATCTATCCATAGCTGTTTTCCTGGTTACACGGAAAACACTAACAAACCTTTCTGCATCCGCGGTTGTAAACGGAGAACTGAAGGTGGAGCCAATGGATATTAGTCAAAAAGTTGTCAAACTGGGGAAAGAGGCGATCTTGATTATCGAACCCGCGCGCCTGTCTCTAAAAAATGATGGACAATTTATTATGTATCAAACCTTAGGTATTTCGTTGGTTCATAAGATTAAGCACCAAATTAATCAAGGATATAGAAAACAACCCTATGTTGATAAGAATGGTTTTGATTTGCTTGTTCCCGAAACCATTTTATCGCATAGACGTCGTAGAGAATTGAGAATTCTAATTTCTTTGAATTCAAAGACTGGGAATAAAAATCCAATATTTTGGACTGAGAACAACTGCAGTCAATCTTTGGATTTGGATAAAGAGAACCATCTTAATCTTAATAAAGATAAGAATGAATTAATTAAATTCAAATTTTTTCTTTGGCCTAATTATCGATTAGAAGATTTAGCTTGTATGAATCGCTATTGGTTTGATACAAATAATGGCAGTCGTTTCAGTATGTTAAGGATACAGATGTATCCGCGGTTGAAAAGTCGTTGATAGTCCATTTTTGCTATATATGCTATACCCTACGGAGTATATGAAAGTAAAGAGGTTGACACGCCCCACCTTCCATGCCATTCTAATATAGAATACGAAGACTAAAACCGCTGAGGTATCAATTAGGCCTACAAATCAATTAACAGAATCTTCTTCATTTTAGGTCTAAATTATGCCATGCAAAAATGAACCCCTTTCCTTCTTTTTTCTTTTTCAGAATAAATTTAATTGAAACCTGGATGGATTAATATGAGTTGATAAAATTAGGAGTTCATAAATAAATTCAGATTATTGTATATAACACATTAAAATTACTAGCATTATTATTACTCATCCGTAAAATCCATATCTGTAAAAGTGTAAGAGGGAAAATTTTTTATGGTAAAAAGTGCATTCATTTCGGTTATTTCTGAAAAAGAAAGAAGGGGGTCAGTTGAATTTCAAGTATTCCGTTTTACCAATAAGATACGGAGACTTACTTCACATTTGGAAGTGCACAAAAAAGACTATTTATCTCAGAGAGGTTTGCGAAAAATTTTAGGAAAACGTCAGCGGCTGTTGGCTTATTTGGGAAAAAAAAATGGAGCACGTTATAAAGAATTAATTGGTCAGTTGGGTATTCGAGAGGCAAAAACAAAAACTCGTTAATTGGAAGAATTTTTTTAAGTACTCTTTCCGTTTTTTTTTTGTATTTGGATAAACTTCTTTTTGCTTTCAGCAATTCATGGAAAAATGAATGGGTAAAAAACTTATGACTGTACCGGCTACAAGAAAAGACCTTATGATAGTCAATATGGGGCCTCACCACCCATCAATGCATGGTGTTCTTCGACTCATCGTTACTCTAGATGGTGAAGATGTTATTGACTGTGAGCCTATATTAGGCTATTTACACAGAGGGATGGAGAAAATTGCGGAAAATCGAACAATTATCCAATATTTGCCCTATGTAACGCGTTGGGATTATTTAGCTACTATGTTCACGGAAGCAATCACTGTAAATGGGCCCGAACTATTAGGAAATATTCAAGTACCTAAAAGAGCTAGTTATATCAGAGTCATTATGTTGGAGTTGAGTCGTATAGCTTCCCATTTGTTATGGCTTGGCCCTTTTATGGCAGATATTGGTGCACAGACCCCATTCTTCTATATTTTTCGAGAAAGGGAATTGATATATGACTTATTCGAAGCAGCTACTGGTATGCGAATGATGCATAATTATTTTCGTATCGGAGGAATAGCTGCTGATCTACCTTATGGCTGGATGGATAAATGTTTGGATTTTTGTAATTACTTTTTAACAGGGGTTGCTGAATATAAAAAGCTTATTACACGGAATCCTATTTTTTTAGAACGGGTTGAAGGCGTGGGCGTTATTCGCGGAGAAGAAGCACTAAATTGGGGTTTATCGGGCCCAATGCTACGGGCGTCCGGAATCCAATGGGATCTTCGTAAAGTTGATCATTATGAGTGTTACGATGAATTTGATTGGGAAGTTCAATGGCAAAAAGAAGGAGATTCGTTAGCTCGTTATTTAGTACGAATCGGTGAAATGGCAGAATCCATAAAAATAATACAACAGGCTCTGGAAGGAATTCCAGGAGGACCCTACGAGAATTTAGAAATACGACGTTTTGATAGAGTAAAAGATTCCGAATGGAATGATTTTGAATATCGATTTATTAGTAAAAAACCTTCTCCAACCTTTGAATTGGCGAAACAAGAACTTTATGTGAGAGTTGAAGCCCCAAAGGGGGAATTGGGAATTTTTCTGATAGGAGATCTGAGTGTTTTTCCTTGGAGATGGAAAATTCGCCCGCCGGGTTTTATCAATTTGCAAATTCTTCCTCAGTTAGTTAAAAGAATGAAATTGGCTGATATTATGACGATATTAGGTAGCATAGATATCATTATGGGAGAAGTTGATCGTTAAAGATGATAATGGATACAACCGAAATACAAGCTATCAATTCGTTTTCCAGATTAGAATCCTTAAAAGAGGTCTATGGGCTTATATGGCTACTTGTCCCGATTTTTACTCTTGTATTAGGAATCACAATAGGTGTACTCGTAATTGTTTGGTTAGAAAGAGAAATATCTGCAGGGATACAACAACGTATTGGACCTGAATACGCCGGGCCCTTAGGAATTCTTCAAGCTGTAGCAGATGGTACAAAACTACTTTTCAAAGAGAACCTTCTTCCATCTAGCGGAGATGGTCGGTTATTTAGTATCGGACCATCCGTCGCAGTGATATCGATTTTACTAAGTTATTCAGTAATTCCTTTTGGATATCACCTTATTCTAGCCGATCTTGGTATTGGGGTTTTTTTATGGATCGCTATTTCAAGTATTGCTCCCGTTGGACTTCTTATGTCGGGATATGGATCAAATAATAAATATTCCTTTTTAGGTGGTTTACGCGCTGCTGCTCAATCAATTAGTTATGAAATACCATTAACTTTATGTGTATTATCAATATCTCTACGTGTGATTCGGTGTCTCTAATTAGCTGAAATAGAAAAAAGTTCCTAGTTCTTTTCTTTCTTATTTCTGAGAAGAGGGTTAAGGTTAAATAATTTTTTTCATCTTTTTTAGGCATCATTTGGGTTGATGAACTAAAGCAGATAGTTATATGAGTGAAAAAAAACGGCTTGCAAATTTGCAGTAAAAAGATTAAGTCTCATTTCCTATGTACAAGAATGGATTATTAATTAAAAAGCAGTAGAGGCCGTTTGCCCCAAGATTGGTTGCTTAGTTATCATCACTTGAAGCGGGTTTAAACGGGAGGTTGAACAAAATTGAGTGGATGATTAGAAAGACCAAAATACATAAAGGATTAGTAATGGATATTCTCTAAATTTTTTAAGAGGATATTTCTGCACATAAACGGAATTCGAATTGGGACTTTAAGTTAGTAGAAATGATCAAGAAGTACTACCCACGATTCCGGCCTAGAGTATGCTCCTATCCACCGATTAAGTAAATAACTATCAAGAACGAAGTAATCTTTTTTTTAGTAAAATCCCTTTTATGAGAAAGGAGAATAGGAACGAAAAAAATAGAATAAAATAATTAAATAAGTCCTTTTCTTCGATCTTTTCATTAGTTAGAAAGAGAGACCTCTTAACATGATTCATAAATTAATAATTAATGGAATACCGAATTCTTTTTCGTGATTGAAAAATACCTATATAATGTTGTTACAAAAAGGTTTTTATTCAAGGATTAAGTTATTGATTAACAAACAAAAATGACATTCCTAAAATGAAAAGATGAGATTAATTCAGAAGCACCTTTTTTTACTATATATTTTAAATAAAAAAATATAGCAAACAGAATTCCGTTGGTCTAATTTGGGGAACTTGGGATAAGTTTTGACTCTATCCTACAAAAAAAATATCAAGATAAAGATAAATAAGAATTAAATGTCCTTAGATTTATTTCTGACCCTTGAGGAGCCGTATGAGGTGAAAATCTCACGTATGGTTCTGTAATAGTGATAAGAACAGCGATGTTCTAATCGACTATGATTATCTAACAGTTCAAGTACAGTTGATATAGTTGAAGCGCAGTCAAAATATGGCTTTTGGGGGTGGAATTTGTGGCGTCAACCTATAGGGTTTCTCATTTTTTTAATTTCTTCTCTAGCTGAGTGTGAGAGATTACCTTTTGATTTACCAGAAGCAGAAGAAGAATTAGTAGCAGGTTATCAAACCGAATATTCAGGTATCAAATTTGGTTTATTTTACGTTGCTTCATATCTGAATCTACTAGTTTCTTCGTTATTTATAACAGTTCTTTACTTAGGAGGTTGGAATCTTTCTATTCCATACCTATTCGTTCCTAAAATTTTGGACATAAATATAAATAAAGTAGGTAAAGTTTTTGGAACAATAATCAGCATCTTTATTACATTAGCTAAAACGTATTTGTTCTTGTTCATTCCTATTGCAACAAGATGGACTTTACCAAGGTTGAGAATAGACCAACTTTTAAATCTTGGATGGAAATTTCTTTTACCTATTTCTCTAGGTAATCTATTATTAACAACTTCGTCCCAACTTCTTTCACTGTAAACAATTACAATATTCTATATTCACCACTTATCTCAAACAAGAGAAAGAAACAAGTCTACAATTTTATTCTTTATACACATTCACGATATGTTCCCTCTGCTAACTGAATTCACAAATTATGGTCAACAAACAATACGAGCTGCCAGATACATCGGTCAAGGTTTCGCGATTACCCTGTCTCATGTGAATCGTTTACCTATAACTATTCAATATCCCTACGAAAAACTAATTACGTCGGAACGTTTCCGGGGCCGAATTCACTTTGAATTTGATAAATGCATTGCTTGTGAAGTATGCGTTCGTGTATGTCCTATAGATCTACCTGTTGTAGATTGGAAATTGGAAAGTGATATTCGAAAGAAACGGTTGTTTAATTACAGTATTGATTTTGGAATCTGTATATTTTGTGGTAATTGCGTTGAGTATTGTCCAACAAATTGTTTATCAATGACTGAAGAATATGAACTTTCAAGTTATGATCGTCACGAATTGAATTATAATCAAATTGCTTTGGGTCGGTTACCAACGTCAGTAATTGATGATTACACAATTCGCACAATTTCTAATTCGCCTCCAATATAAATCAAATATAAAATATTTAAACTTAAACCTCTAAATTCAAAAAAATCCCCTATTAACACTTCAAATTAAAATTCATTATTTAATATTTAATCAATAATAATTAATTATTATTAATAATATATATATATGAATAATATTAATATTAAAATAAATTTTAAATAAATGAAATTAAGGTTTAGGTTGGATCTCTAAAAATAAGGCTTTTCAAAAGTTGTTTAAACTTATCATTTAATTTTGATACAAAATGTATTTCTATATATAAATTTTATATTTATATTTTTTATATTTTATATTAGAGTATTTTATATTAGAGTAATATATATATTTTTTTTTTCAAAAAAATTTCCAGATATTGAATGATTAGGGCTAATAACACTATATATATCAACCCGCCCCCATCTGTTCAATTTTTTTTTAAGTTAGGAAATATCATAAACATAAAAAAATGGAGTTACTTCTTTTTTCCTGGTCAGGTCAATAAGATCATGAAATATTTCGATTTTTTTTTTTATGGATTTACCCGGGCCAATGCATGATTTTCTTTTAGTCTTTCTGGGATCGGGTCTGATCTTAGGAGGTCTAGGAGTAGTATTACTTCCCAATTCAATTTATTCGGCCTTTTCGTTAGGATTGGTTCTTGTTTGTATATCCTTATTCTATATTCTATTGAGTTCTTATTTTGTAGCTGCCGCGCAACTACTTATTTACGTAGGGGCTGTAAATGTTTTAATTCTTTTTGCTGTGATGTTCATGAGTGATTCAGAATATTACAAGGATTCTCGCCTTTGGACTGTTGGGGATGGGGTTACTTTGGTGGTTTGTACAAGTCTTTTTATTTCACTAATTACTACTATTCCAGATACGTCATGGTACGGGATTATTTGGACTACAAGATCAAACCAGGTTCTAGAACAAGATTTGATAAGCAATAGTCAACAAATTGGAATTCATTTATCAACGGATTTTTTTCTTCCATTTGAACTCATTTCAATAATTCTTTTAGTTGCTTTAATAGGTGCAATTGCTGTAGCTCGTCAATAAAAAATCAGCAGTTAAAATATTTCATGCTTGTTATATGTGATTCAATCAAATCAATTGAATTGTTTTTTAGATTGAAATGAATGAGATTGCTAAGGAGTTGCTTAATGATGCTCGAACATGTACTTGTTTTGAGTGCCTATTTATTTTCTATGGGTGTCTATGGATTGATCACAAGTCGAAATATGGTTAGAGCCCTTATGTGTCTTGAACTTATATTGAATGCAGTTAATATAAATTTTGTAACATTTTCTTATTTTTTTGATAATCGTCAATTAAGGGGAGATATTTTCTCAATTTTTGTTATAGCCATTGCGGCCGCTGAAGCAGCCATTGGGCTGGCTATTGTTTCATCAATTTATCGTAATCGAAAATCAACTCGTATTAACCAATCGAATTTGTTGAATAAGTAGTATTAATCATAAGAATTCAAATATTCTTAAAGAATTTTAAATTTAAGGTATAATCTTCTCTGCAAAAGAAACATAAACATAAGAAATCAAAGTATTTTGGCCCTTTCTTTTATAATAAAGCAGTCCAGAAGTAAATTGATTAGAAAAATTCTGATAACTTGTTGATTTACCTAGTATCTAAATATAGGATTTTTTTATAAGCTTACTAGGTCGAAAATTTATGACGTTTAAAAATGTATAGATCCAATGTCACATTCAGTAAAGATTTATGATACATGTATAGGATGTACTCAATGTGTCCGAGCCTGCCCCACTGATGTATTAGAAATGATACCTTGGGACGGATGTAAAGCTAAACAAATTGCTTCGGCTCCAAGAACAGAAGACTGCGTTGGTTGTAAAAGATGTGAATCCGCCTGTCCAACGGATTTCTTGAGTGTTCGGGTTTATTTAGGGGCTGAAACAACTCGCAGTATGGGTCTAGCTTATTGATATTGATACGTTCCACTAAACTCTACTTGAATCCATTTTATTTTATTTTTACCAACAAGACCGGTGCTCAAGATATTTTTATTTTTGAGCACCGGTCTTTCTGGTCCAAGCGCATCTTGTCTTTACCACGACTTTTTTTCCTTGGTTAACAATAATTGTAGTTTTGCCAATATCCGCAGGTTCCTTAATTTTCTTTCTCCCCCATAGGGGAAACAGGGCCGTTCGCTGGTATACAATATGTATATGTATTTTAGAACTACTTCTAACGGTGTATACATTCTGTTATCATTTCCAACCGGACGATCCGTTAATCCAACTATTGGAGGATTATAAATGGATCCGCCTTTTTGATTTCCATTGGAGATTGGGAATAGATGGACTTTCTATAGGACCCATTTTACTAACGGGATTCATCACCACCTTAGCTACTTTATCGGCTTGGCCTGTTACTCGAGATCCTCGATTATTTCATTTCCTGATGTTAGCAATGTACAGTGGTCAAATAGGATTATTTTCTTCTCGCAACCTTTTACTTTTTTTTATCATGTGGGAGTTAGAATTAATTCCCGTTTATCTACTTCTATCCATGTGGGGGGGAAAGAAACGTCTGTACTCGGCTACAAAATTTATTTTGTACACAGCAGGGGGCTCCATTTTTCTCCTAATGGGAGTTCTGGGTATAGGTTTATCTGGTTCTAATCAACCAACATTAAGTTTTGAAACATCAACAAATCAGTCGTATCCTTTGTTCTTAGAAATAATATTTTATATTGGATTTTTTATTGCTTTTGCTGTCAAATCGCCGATTATACCCCTACATACGTGGTTACCGGATACCCACGGAGAAGCACATTACAGTACTTGTATGCTTCTAGCTGGAATCTTATTAAAAATGGGAGCGTATGGACTGGCTCGCATCAATATAGAATTATTATCTCATGCCCATTATCTATTTTCCCCTTGGTTAGTGCTAGTAGGCGCAATCCAAATAATTTATGCAGCTTCAACATCTCTTGGCCAACGGAATTTAAAAAAAAGAATAGCCTATTCTTCTGTATCTCATATGGGTTTCCTAATTATCGGAATTGGTTCTATAACTGATACAGGACTCAACGGAGCTCTTTTACAAATAATCTCTCATGGATTTATTGGTGCTGCACTTTTTTTCTTGGCAGGGACAACTTATGATCGAACACGCCTTCTTTATCTTGACGAAATGGGCGGAATGGCTATCACAATGCCAAAAATATTCACCATGTTTAGTAGCTTTGCAATGGCTTCCCTTGCATTACCGGGTATGAGTGGCTTTGTTGCTGAATTGATAGTATTTTTTGGAATAATTACTAGTCACAAATTTTTTTTAATGCCAAAAATACTAATTACTTTTGTAATGGCAATTGGAATCATATTAACTCCTATTTATTCATTATCTATGTCACGTCAGATGTTTTATGGATATAAGCTTTTTAACGTTCCAAACTCTTATTTTTTTGATTCTGGACCCCGAGAGTTATTTCTTTCAATTTCCCTCTTTTTACCCGTACTGGGTATTGGTATGTACCCGGATTTCGTTCTTTCACTATCGGTTGACAAGGTTGAAGTTATACTATCTAATTCTTTTTCTAAATAGTTTTTTTTCTATTCATGATTTTTAATTTACAATGAAAAAGTTGTAGAATGAAAAAGCGAACTTTTCCTTCTCGCAAATTACTAAAATTTATAGCTAAAAAAAAGAATTTGAACCCCATATGGGCATGAACCATGCGAATCAATAAAATATTTTATTCGCATGCTTCGTGCCCCTTCACGTAAAATTTTTTATTTTTATATGTACTGTAATGTGAATGTGTTATGTTCCTAAGATACTTTCGTGAATTCAATTAGATGTTAATGTAAACGAACCATAACTATGTAGTCCTAGTCCTAATAGATTAACCCCAAAATAGCATATCCAAATTATAAGAAAGCCTATAGACGCTACAATTGCCGAATTTTCACCTTGCGGGTTTATATTTGTTCGAGTATGTAAATAAATCGCGAATACGAGCCAAGTAATAAATGCCCAAGTTTCTTTTGGATCCCAATTCCAATAGGATCCCCAAGCTTCGTTAGCCCATACCGCTCCTGACAGAATACCTATGGTTAAAAATAAAAACCCTAGACTAATAATCCGATAACTCCAATAATCCAATTGTTGGATTAATTGAGATTTGTAATAATTCTTACCCGAAAAAAAAGACGTAGTTTGTAAAAGATTACTTTTTTTATTCATGTATTCCATTTCTCCAACGAAAAACGATTCTTTTATTAAAAGAGTACTTTTACCAAGAATCTTTCTCTTTTTTCGAAATGTAATGACTACAAGTGCTACTGATAATAATGATCCACATAAAAGGGATGCATAGCCCAATATCATCATCGTTACGTGCATTAATAACCACTCGGATTGAAGAGCGGGTACTAATATTGAAGATTGGTGTATTTGAGTTAAAAGTCCGGAAGTAGCAAAGCCCTGGGTAAAAATAGCACTTGAACCGGTTATTGTGTTTAATAAATTTTTATTTTTTTTGAAATATGGAACTATATGAATAAGGGAGAAACACCACGAAAGGAATATTAATGATTCATATAAATCACTTAGTGGAAAATGACCCAAATAAATCCAACGTGTAACTAATAATCCTGTTATACAGGAAAAACAAACTATCAGACCCTTTTCAGATGAATCATACAGTTGTACGATTCCATCTTCGCAAAAAAGGGTTATTAAACGAATTGTAATTACGGTTAAAACAATAGAAAGGGAAATATGAGTTAATATATGTTCTAAGGTTGAAAATATCATAAAAAAAAAAAAAGAAAAGTATCTTAAATGGAAATTGGGAGTTGAACTCATTATAGGATCTATTTCTCTTTTTTAGAAGATGACATGCCGCTACTCGGACTCGAACCGAGATGCTCTAGCACTGCTTCCTAAGAGCAGCGTGTCTACCAATTTCACCATAGCGGCTTGGCTTGAACTTATAATAGTTTATAAATAAACAATCGTCGAGATTGAAGAAGACAATTCAGTGCAATATTTTTTGTTTTTTTTTCAGAAAAAAAAAATAAAATTTAAAATAATACAAAAAAAACAATAGGGGTTAGAAAGTTCGTTATTTTAGTTTAGGGTCTTAGCCTCTTGGGATTTTTCGTGTATTTTATGTTCTCTTAGAATTGAACTCTTGTAACTATAAAGAGAGAGTTCTACCCTAAAAAATATTTTTGTTTTCATTTTTTAATGAACTTTTTCTCATTTATTTTCTCATTTTTTGAATTTAAGAAATTTACCTTCTATATTTTTATTCTATACTATTTTCTATATAATTCTAGATTCTATCTATATTCTATTTCTATATAGTAATTTATAGAAATATATATATAAAGGTTAACTAAAGTTAAATTCAATCTATTACTTTCACTAAAAATGAAATTCAAATTAAAAAATTATCCCCTTTTTTATAGATAGAGAAAAGGGGATAAAAATTGAATTTTTTTTATTGTAAATCTAACAAACAAATAGTTCGAAACCTCTCCCCATCTTCTAAATGAGAAAATCTACTAACAAAAAAAAAGAAGGCTAACCCCTTTTTATCTTGTATTTATGTGTTTGTCAACAAAAACAAGGAAACCTTTTTTTTTTTTTTTAGAATTCAGTAAAAAGCTAAATTTTTGTTTTTAAATAAAAAAGAGGGAACTGATTGCTATTTGATATTGATTAGTTTAACTCAATAGGAAATTCAAAATTTTGTAGCAAATAGGAAATGGGTCAATTTCTTTTTTCGAGTTGATTCGGATTATTGAAATTTTTGATTACTATTACTTAATACTTAATTTGTACTATTAGTTAATACTTAATTTGTTAATTTTTTTGTTGCACAAAAAAACTTTTTGAATTTCCTGTAGAAAGGGATTTCCCTAACGAAAAAGCTTTTAATGCTGTCCAATATCCCTTCCTTTTCCAAATATTTTTCCGAATACGCTTTTTTGATGTAGAAATACGTTTTTTTGGAACGGCCATTTAAGATAAAAAGGATTACTTATTGTTATTGTTTTAGTTGGATGTGAAAGACATCTATTGTTGAAACCAAATCCTTCTTTAGTTTTTTTATTCTATTTATTCTTATTCTTGAATTAATACTCTTTTCGGGAAAAAAAGAAAGCTAAGGAGGGGGGAGATATATGAAAATCCCATTTAGAAAAAAAAATATTTCGTGTACTCTAAATACTAGAAATAGCTAAATGGAGAAATACGAAGATATGTTATTTTTTTTTATTCCATAGAATCGCTGTAAAATTTTTTTATTCATTCGATTTATTACTATCTTTTTTTTTATATTCTTTCTCATTGAAGTCGATATCTGTAGCATCTGTTGCACCATAGGAATCAAATTCAATCTTAATAATAATAATCTTAATAATAATAAAATAATCTTAATAATAATAATAAAAAAAAAAAAAGAATTCAACTTTCCGTTTTCATTTTCTTTTTTATTAACCGGTTAAATGGGGTCGGTTTAATTTGCAAATTGGAAAAAAAATTACGAATTACTCTGTTTTAGTTTTATATCATTTATACTATTTCAACAAATCTAACTTCTTGCTTTGAATTGAATATTTGAAATATTTATAATAAAAATAAATAAATAAAGATAACGAAAGTTAAGAATAAGTAAATAAGTATAAGTAAATAAAAATAAGTAAAATCAAAATAAGTATAAGTAAATAAGTAGAATTTAAGTATAAGTAAAGTAAGAGGAAAGGCTTCTAAATTTCTATTTTAATTTGTTTAACTTAGTTCATATCTTGACTTTTTTGACTCCTTTAAAACAGGTAAGATCCCATTAATCAGAAACAATAAATTAGGAAATTCATAATTCAAAAAGCTTTTTATGCAACAGACATATCAATACGGGTGGCTCATACCCTTCATCCCACTTCCCGTTCCTATCTTACTAGGGGTGGGACTTCTTATTTTTCCGACGGCAACAAAAAATTTGCGTCGCATGTGGGCTTTTCATAGTGTTTTATTGTTAAGTATAGTCATGATTTTTTCAATGAATCTGTCTATTCAGCAAATAAATAGCAATTCTAGCTATCAATATGTATGGTCTTGGATCATTACTAACGATTTTTCTTTAGAATTCGGCTATTTGATAGATCCACTTACTTCTATTATGTCAATGTTAATAACTACCGTTGGAATTTTGGTTCTTATTTATAGTGATAATTATATGGCTCATGATCAAGGATATTTGAGATTTTTTGCTTATATGAGTTTTTTCAGTGCTTCCATGTTAGGATTAGTTACTAGTTCGAATTTGGTACAAATTTATATTTTTTGGGAATTGGTTGGAATGTGTTCCTATTTATTAATAGGATTTTGGTTCACACGACCTCAAGCAGCAAATGCTTGCCAAAAAGCTTTTGTAACAAATCGTGTAGGGGATTTTGGTTTATTATTAGGAATTTTAGGTTTTTATTGGATAACGGGTAGTTTCGAATTTGAGGATTTATTCGAAATATTCAATGACTTAATTTCTAATAACCAGGTCAATTTTTTATTTGTTACTTTGTGTGCTGTTCTGGTATTTGGTGGTGCCGTTGCTAAATCTGCACAATTTCCCCTTCATGTATGGTTGCCCGATGCTATGGAAGGGCCTACTCCGATTTCCGCTCTTATACACGCTGCTACTATGGTAGCGGCAGGAATTTTTCTTGTAGCTCGGCTTCTTCCTCTTTTCATAGTTATACCTTCCATAATGAATTTCATCTCGTTGATAGCAATAATAACTGTTTTATTAGGAGCTACGTTAGCTCTTGCTCAAAAAGATATTAAGAGAGGTTTAGCCTATTCTACAATGTCTCAATTGGGTTATATGATGTTAGCTCTTGGTATGGGGTCTTATCAAAGTGCTTTATTTCATTTGATTACTCATGCCTATTCCAAAGCATTGTTATTTTTAGGATCCGGATCTGTTATTCATTCAATGGAAGGGGTTGTTGGCTATTCTCCCTCTAAAAGTCAGAATATTATTCTTATGGGAGGTTTAAGAAAACATATACCAATTACCAAAAATGCTTTTTTATTAGGTACACTCTCTCTTTGTGGTATTCCACCTTTGGCTTGTTTTTGGTCCAAAGATGAAATTCTTAATGATACTTGGTTGTATTCGACGATTTTCGCAATAATAGCCTGGGTTACTGCCGGATTAACCGCATTTTATATGTTTCGGATATATTTAGTTACTTTTGAGGGACATTTAAATGTTTATTTTCAAAATTATAGTGGCAAACAAAAAATACCTTTCTATTCAATATCTCTATGGGGTAGGACAGTTTCAAAAAGAATTAATAAAAATGTTCGTTTATTAGCAATGACTGATGATAAAAGTTCTTCCTTTTTTTCAAAAAAAACATATCCAATTGATGATAATGATAGAAATATAACACAACCATATATTACTATTCCTCTTTTTGAGAATAAAAAACTTGATTCCTATCCTTACGAATCAGCCAATAATATGCTATTTCCTCTCCTTGTATTGGGCCTATTTACTCTGTTCGTTGGGTTTATAAGAATTCCTTTCGGAGGCAATGGTGATATATTATCTAAATGGGTAACTCCGTGGATAAATCTTTTGCATAAAACGTCGACTAATTTGACCGATTGGTCTGAATTTTTTAAAGATGCAATTTTTTCAGTGGGTATAGGTTATTTAGGAATATTTATAGCGTCTTTTTTATATAAATCCCCCTATTCCGCCTTACTAAATTTGGATTTAATTAATTCAGC